TTTGCTAATATGATGGCCGGTCATAGTTCAGTAAAGATTTTAAGTGGGTTCGCTTGGACTATGCTATGTATGAATGATCTTTTATATTTCATAGGAGATCTTGGTCCTTTATTTATAGTTCTAGCATTAACCGGTCTGGAATTAGGTGTAGCTATATCACAAGCTCATGTTTCTACGATCTCAATCTGTATTTACTTGAATGATGCTACAAATCTCCATCAAAGTGGTTATTTATTTATAATTGAACAAAAGCGAGGAGCGAGTTTAGGAGCTACCGAGTTTACGAGAGAAAGAAAGGAAATGAGCCCATTGATTCACCTATCTGAAGCTGAAGGAATGAAAGCATTAGAGTCTTGATCCCCTGCTTAACCTGAAACCTCTCAAGCCAGGGAAAGATTGACCATCGGGTTCATTTCCGAGTCAGGACAGAAAGAGGCCAAGAGTGACTACTCGATAGAAAAGGACCCTATGAATAAGGGAAGTGACTAGCCTTCTTTCTTAGGCCAAGGAAGGAAAGCACAGCACAGTAGAACTAGCGTAGCGGGACATGACAGCGGTTGGGGAGAGGGAAAAGCTATCAGACATCAATCCAATGAACAGACAAAGCGGCTTGGCCGAAGGGTCAGGAAGAGAGAACGACTATACTCTCTGAGTTAGAACATTAGGAACCTTACACCCATATGAAAGAAAGCAGCCAAAACAGTAGAGAAGATCAGAGACGGGTTTAGCGAGAAAAGTCTTTAGCTCACACCTATCTTTGATGAAAGAAGCCAAAAAGCAAGTTTAGGTAGAAAGAACAGCCAGTGTCAGAGAGATGACTTTTGTTGAACTCTTCCTTTACATGAAGGATATTTTTTCCAACATGGAATTGAATCCGGGATCCAAGTAGATTAGGTTAAGGCAAGCATGAGTTCAACCCTTTTCTCATCGGGCCAGGATCGATAGCCGTTCGACCTGAGGGAAGTGCGGTCAGATTCAGAATCCCCAATGTCTTGGTCTTGACCTTCGCTTCGAGGGACAAGCACCGCATCTAGGTAAGCGGCATCTAATTTAATTGATTCACCGGATCTTCCATCTACGAAAATGGAAGAGATGTCTGTTAAGGTCGGCTTCATGAAAGCAAGAAAGCAAGCAGAAAATAGAGATGGATTTTGCCCAGCCGTTGTCAGATCAATTCCCATTCATTCTTTAATGGAATAGGGAACGGGCAGAGCTGCGGCTATCAGGAATGGGCGATAGCCTATGACTAAAAGTGCCGACTATCTATGAATGACCAGGATCGGAATGCCAATCGACGAGATGAGCCTACGAAAGATTTCAAGTTCAGACTATGATGACTGGCATCCTCACTTACGCAACGAAATTGAGTTGATGGAGTAGCCAGTGCCCTTGAGTTATTCTCTTCGGTATCGCCTTCTCTCATCGTTAAAGGCGCCGCAAGACACTCGACTAGAAGGAGTGGCGCAGGGAAGACTCTGACTATGCGCTGGCACTAGCCCTGGGCATGGATTCTTCTTTGATTGAAGGAACGGGACAGAAGAGAACCAGAACCATATCCTTCACACATTCAGTCTGATCTTATCTGCGCTATTGCCCGATCATATTAGTTCTCCGTCTCCCCTGCCCTGTTAGAACAGTCTGGTCTGTAACAACACAACCTGAAAGGAAGCCATTCCTAATAGGAAGTTTCTAGCCGTCTTTCTTAGGGCAAGAAAGGGTATAAGGAAGAAGGAAAGCTCTCTGAAAGCCCTTGATTCCCCGCTGATAGCAAAAGAAATGCAAAGAAAGAGCGGACGGAATGCCACATCGCGAGAGGGAGAAGATCCGTTCCCAGCCGTCTTTCTTGAGGAGCGAGAAAAGTGACTAATAGCCAAACAGCTCCCACTATGAATCAGAGAAAAGTCTAGACTTTCTTCTTTCGACCCTTCTCTTTAGAGATTAGAGAATCACTGTCAGAGCATTGACATCGAAAAAAGGCCAATGAACATAGGCTTAGCGTCTTCCACTGAATTTCCGAGTCAGGGCTTAGGTAAGGAAGCCTAGCAGCTCAATTGAATTAGGCGCAAGAAGCTTCAGTTACGCCGCTTGACCTAGTCATCGCAGGGGCTCAGCGCTTAGTTGAAAGACACTGTGCCTCAAAAGAGATCTGAGCCCAGCCCTAGAAGGGGGATTGCTTATCTCACCAGTAGGCGAACAGAGCTTTCAGGCATCGGGATCAGAGTGTCACCTATGACTAAGCTCCGTGACTAGCTCCATTGTCATCATCTAAGTTCTTCTTCATCACAGGCCAACCGAACCGCTCGACCATAGGGAAATGAGGAACCCATAGGACTGGCCTGAAGTGCCTGCCCCCTCTTCATCTTCCGAGTCATGCCCGGAATGAGTACTTTGCCCTTGAGATCTATCCAAAGCAAAAGATCGAGGAAAAGAGTTCAGCTGCTTGCCGAGCTGTCTAAGATGACTAATAGAAGCTCAATCGAACAGACCTTGCCTAATAGACTGGAATGGGGTTAGCCAGAACAGGCGAAAAAGATCAACGAGCTGTAGATATTAGACAAGAAATGGGCTTTGCAGGCATACTCTTCTTATCAGTGCCCACCCAGCCTGTTCAGTTTCAGCCAAGAAAGCGGATAACATTCGATTCGGGCAATGGCAAGGGCAATGTCTTTAGCTTCAGAAAGCTAGAGAAGAGGAGAAAGTCCCAGGAAATAGGAAAGTCAGGCTATCAGCAAGCATGAAACTCCTTCAATCGCCGATATCACAAGCTAAGGGGCCGATTGACCGGCAGCTTCATATCCGATTACGGAAAGAAAGAAGCCTACTCTGTACTATCACTGGCCAACGAGCGGGGAAAGCATTGATTTGTTTCCAGGCGCTATCAGCCTTGCCTTACAGGACAATGTCGGTTGAAGGTACGAGTCAGGATGGGATAGAAGAGCAAAGCCGCTTGCCCAATAGGTGACGGAGTGAACCCGCCCTTTCTTCAGGGTCAAGAAGAAGAGCAAGGAGGTCCCACTATCTTATATAGGGAGCAGGCCACCTAAAAGAAGGTCTGATTGAGCACTTTCTTCACCCGTCTGCAAGATAAAGAAAAGATCAGACATCACATTACTTCCGCTATTTGCAGAGATGTCTTTTAAGGCAGGTGCCAAGTAATATGCGAAGTCCGGGTATGAAAGCACAATAGAACTCGCGGGAAAAGAACCGCATCGAGGAGATTGGTTGGAAGCAGCATTCATGTCTTCTTTCTCACCTGAGAGGGATCTGTTTTACTTGAACTATGCTTCAAACATCAACTGAGATAACATCAACCAATCCGGGAATGTAGTTCTGAGTGAGGTCTTAGGAATCATAGTTCCGACTAGGCCGGATTTGACTAAGCCTAGGGGGCATTGTCAGGAATCAGAGAAGCTGTTAGGCAAAGGATAAGAGGTCCTACTCTTACTACGATAAGCACAATCTAGCGCGGAAAAGAACTTGACTTTCTTTCACGGATAGCATTTGACGTCCAGTTTTGAAGGCAAAAAAGGTCACAGACAGCGGAAGGGGGTTCACCTGCTTGACCTAGTTGACGAGCATAATGAGTTCATACTATTACAAAGCATGCAACGCGCACTAAAAGCTTTCTTTAAGACAACAACCCAGGAATTGATTGATTCGAGATCCCTGTTCCTCAGTAGCTAGGGGAGGAAGCCAGTGTAGGGAAAAGATTTCCTACCTCTCTATAGGTCAGCAGAGAAGACTCTTCATTTTCAGGCCAAGGCCGGTGGAAAGCAAGGGAGGAATGCAAGAGTCGATTGATATATTCATAATCCCGCAAAAGTCAAATCAATAGGAAAGCCGGTCCTCAGATCAGTTGCTAGACTAGCTGATTGATCACAGTCCGTAGGCCTCACATTCGATTGATAGGTCTCAACGGATCTCCTCGGGAAACGGGCTCTGATAGCACTTTTTCCAGCGGAGAGGGATAGTCCCAGGGAAGAAAGGAAGTTTAGTTAGAACCGGATCTCCGCAGCTCACTCGACGAAGGAAGTAGCATCTGGGGAGTCCCAAGGCCCCTATTGACATAGAGGTTGAATATACAGCATGGAATGTGCAGGAGCGAACCCTTATTAAGACTATGATTTCGACCCTGATCTTTCTATTGATACTAATTCCGCAAAAATCAAATACAGAGGCAACCACTATCAGGTTAGTAGCGGAACGAGCTTTCTCTAAGAAATTGGAAGATGAGAGCAGGTTCCCATTCGAGGAGCGCAATGGAAAGTAAGCCTTTGAGGGTTCATGTCCGAATCAGGGATGTGGTAAGGAAGCGTAGCAGTTCAATTTCAAAGGTTAGGAGTTGAGTTCCGACTAGTACTGCCGAGGAGCGATTCCTCTGAATGGCAAGTATGAGTTCAACTGCCCTTCTTTCGGAGAAGGGAGTCAGAGGGAGTGGAGAGACAGAGGAACATCTTGATCAAAGGTGGGAAATCGGTTGTTAAGGAGCTTCTTGCACATGGGCATGGGTAAGGAAGTGATTTAGCAATAGATTTAGCGACCTTTAACCCCAAAGTGAGTGAGTGGGCTAATAGGAGTAAGGTTTAGTGGAAAAAGAGTTTAAAGCTAACGGAATGCTTACCCGGTGTTGTTAGAATATCCGTTGTTAGAGTTATCGCTGCTCTTGGCCTTTTGAACTAAGACCGTCGGTTCTATTGGACTAAGATTTATATAGATCTATTACCGTGGAAAGTGTAACTTGGTAACCTATCGATTCAATAGCCTACGCCCTATCCCTAGATAGAGCTCTACCGGGAGAGGTTTACGATAATTAAGTAAAGGACGGGAGGGGAAAAAATCGTGGAATAGAAGATCTACAGAAGCATAGTTGGCCGGACGAAGACTGCCCGGAGGAATTGAAGGAGAAAGACGTACTGCTCGACTGTTCTGGAAAACCTTCTCTACTTCTTTTCTTATAGTAAAGCAAGCTTCACTCGATGTCAGGAGAGAGGAAAGGGACTTGGCGAGACTAAAAGGAAGATCAAGTTCCTGGGCTAGACCATTAGCGAAAGAATGGAAAGCTAAAGCGAGTCAAACAATCAGTCCCATATCCATATACGATGGCGATGGTCTCTATCCATTGCGCAAGAAAAGCAAGAGCTAGAAGGTCATCGCAAGCAGCCGATTGAAAGACTCGAGCAGGCTAGCTGAGAGATGAATCTCCGGATTGCTTGAATGCGTCCCGTCCCTGTAGGCCTCTTTAGGAACTGACCGACATGACGGAAAGCCCTCTTCTGCAAACAAGCCTCCTGTAGTACCTAGTCCAGTCGCATGGTCTCGTGAGTCAACTTCCTCTTGCTTGGCATCATGGTCGAGCTTAAGCTTCACGCTTTCCATTGGTGGTATGTATGGTATTCCATCATCAGTCAAGCATCTGACATCAATCGCTTCCCTAATCTAGTGGATTGCTACCTTTAATAAGCAAGACTCATTGCTGCGGGTAAGTGCCTTGATCTTGCCGTCGGTTCAGCCCTTTATGCAAAAGAAGACATTCTTATGCTTTCCCGGCTCGGTTCGCTAAAAGACCGCCCATAGATAGGTATGTATCCCTACCCCCGCTGACCAATGGTAATGGTATCCCACAACCTCCGATTTCAATCGAAAAACCATCAAATGATCGAGATCAATACCACCGCCTCTCCCTTCTTCTCTCTTCAATTACCGAGACCCATACATAAGAATATGATCAGTGAAGTAAAATACCATTTTACTCTATGTAATTCTATCTGGTAATGATTGGATTCGGTTCCACACCTTTATACTAGGAGATTATAGGCGCAGCTTCCTGCCTTACCAGTGAAAGTCCCGCCTAACCAATTGCGAACTCGTCCGACCAATTGAGTTTACCTAGCATACGTATGTTGAACATAATAATTCATTGATCCAGCAATGGCAGCGAAGTAGCATCAGTATCTAGTAGAAGGGCGTCCTACTTGAGGTAGATAGCTTAACTGAACACAAACTGAAAGTATCAACTTCACACGCATCGAGATGAGACTCGAAGTCTTGAATGCAAACCGGGAGAGCTGAAGGTATTTGATTTCATCTTCTATACTTTGATTTCGTCTTCATATACCTTTAGGGAACATAAAGAAGAAGAAAAGTTTACTATCAATTATCCACCAACTCTATAAAAAGACTAAACCAGCGCAAACTGCGGGCATGCATTAATGGAAGAACGGATCTCATCCCCAGAAGCAATTAAGGCGAATCAAAGAGAGAAATTGTTGATACAGCCGCCCACTAAGCACTAAGATGCACCGCCCACAGAAAGTTCTCCAATTGAGTTTGAGACGAACAGCGAGCTATCGCAAAGTCTCCCACCACAACCACGGAGGAAGAACCGAAGTATGCCGCTTTTACCGAGCTCGAACCTTCCCAAGGGAGACGACTAGATTTATCGACCTAGACCCATCCGATCTGTTTCAGTCTAATATATGGAATAGAAACCGTCACATCCTTGGGCTAGGAGAATCACTACAGGCAGAGTCGGGCAAGTAAGTAGCAAAGCTACCCAGGTTGCCTAGCCTAAGCATAAACAAAAGAATAGTGTAGAACAATCAGCAAACTTAGCTCATCGCTTTTCTCCCATGCCTCCTTGATTACCACCGTCTCTATTACCCCAAAATAGGTTAGGTAGTCTTTCAAATACTTGATTGAACCAGGAATGCTCTTACCGCCAAATTATGGTAAAGTCTGCACCATAGCGGGCTCTTTGGTCTGGACACGTAACAAAGAAGAAAAGGCCCGCTTTCTTCTGTTTTGAGCCGTTCTAGTTCTATTTGACGAGAAATCCAGGCGCGGAGTACCATTATTCCTATTAGCATTACCACTATTCCATAGGAGAGCTAGAAGGCATACTCGAGCACTCCTTTTACCTAAAACACGTTTTTAACAAGGATTTTTAACCTTATTAGTCGGTCTTCTCGGGAATGTTTCCAGATTAGGACTTTGACGACTTGGATTTGAAATCGTTACTGAACCTTCTTTCTTCCCAAGCATTCATAGATGCCTTACTGAGGGATCGTCTGCTTCCTCAGTTGCTGCTGCCACCACAGGTTCAGACGCTTTAGGTTCACCTGGAGAAGCTAGGGCAGCAGAAGAAGCCGTGTGCACACACAACTCCTGCTGGAGCGAACAAAGAAGCGCGGTCTCACACTCTCAGTGGCCAAAATAGGTACGTTTAGCCGCCGCGTGAAACTCTTCTCACGGTAAACGCGAGGGACGCTTAACTCACGGTTTACTTCGCTTATTCTGAGGGCCTTGGTTTTGATGAAAGAGGTACTGCTGGCTTTTGATGAGACGGGCCGGACTCCTTAGGTTGAAGGGGCAGGAGATTTCATATCGGTACATCAACTCAACTAGGAGAGTTTTCTTTCCACTAAACCGAAGGAGATGGGTTGACTGAAGGAAAGAGTGCTTCTTCGACTTGTTAGAAGCCGGTACGAGTTGCCCCTAGGTGATCCGCACGGAGACTTTTTTGCCCAAGGCAGGTCGAGGTGTGATTTGCCCTGGGGTGTCAATACCCTTTGGCACCCTATTATTGATCCCTTTCTGTACCCAACATAAGATAGAGGTGCAAGAAATCGATAAGTGATAGTTGCAGATGAGATGGTGCAAGAGATGATGAGAAGAACTATGCTAGCTCCACTGAGATCGAGGGAAGAAGGCGCAACGACTCCTACCTGTATAGATGAACTGAACACTGCCCCCAAATCCATAGTCGATAGGTGCAAGAGATGAGAAGGTAGAGCGGGCAAGCCATCTGTTCTCGTTCTGCTTTGAAGCTCTGCCTGTAGAGATGCTACTGAACACGTTCTCAATATCGAAGTGAGAGGTGCAGCAGCATCAGTGAGAGGGTCGGTACGCTCTGAAAGGAGATACAAAAAAGGCCTGTTTTAAGCGAGCGCATATCAGTAAGAGCGATTGCTTTCACTCTTCTTCTTAATAGGCGGTAGTAGCACCGGCTTCACGCAAAGATGGAACATCTATTGTTTTACTACAGTTAGTAGTGTCTTATATATGCTAACGCTAGTGCTCTCCACCTAAGGGGTCTCTGCCCTCTTTTTGGGCAGCTACAGCAGCTCGTGAAGAGGTTTCATTCAGACTTTAGTGCGTACTAGTGATTGATTAGGAAGACGCCGCCTCGACATCTCTTTATCCGTGGTAAGGATAATGCCCTTAACCATAAGTTGGAGTATGTCCTCTCGGACAACCGACGGTTCTTCGATTCCTTGGCCCTCTCTTGGTTCTGCTACCCGGACCCCCAATAAGCTGTGGCTTTCATCATTACCGGTGATTCGGTGCAGACGCTTTACTTAAGGTTAGAGGGTGAATCAGTGCTTACAATATCCTTTATGTAATCACTCCCCTATCATTGTTCACCTCAGCCTTGTTGTTGAAAGGAGCCCGAAACCTTTCAGATTATTAACATGTTGTGGACGAGGCTTCTTTCGTTTCAGAAAACAGTGCAAGAAGCCTGGCAACCTTTAAAGGGAACCCCATGTTCCAGGTAGCCCAGAAGCTTCGATTTGTCAAAGCTGCGCTAAAAGCCTTTCATTTCAAAGTGTAGGGTCGATAAAAGAATAAGAAAGGCCATAGAAGAACTAGACGCCATTCAATTCCAGTTATCCTTTTTCCAGTTCAATGAAAGGCTCGCAGAGCAGAAGAGTATATTATCAAATTTGATGAGTTGAACCAAGCCCTGGATACAGAAGAGGCATTCTTTAACTTTAAGCAGAAGGCCAGAGTCTCTTGGCTAAAGGATGGAGACCGCAATATCAAATACTTCCACGCTACACTCACAGAAAGAAGGGCAAGGAAGACTATCAGGAGAATAAAGGGATGCGCGTTACTATGAGCTAAAGATAGCATTCCCTTAATAGGAAACTCTTACCCGCCTATCGACCCTTAAGAGCTTCGCGTTACCTGATCCTGATATTGGTTTTTTTCCAGTGGAGCGGGAATGCTTTGAAGCTAAACGAAGTCAAAGCCCGTTGACCCTGCTTGGAGCAAAGCATCTAACTCAAGATAGGCAATTCTCATCTCAAATCTGTGACCGATTGACCTTCGGGTTCATTGACGAAGCCAGATACATAGGATTAGAGTGAACCCGCTCGGGCTCGAGCATAGCTCTAGTATAGGATCGGGGATGGGGCTACCTCTCCCTCCTCATGAACAGATGCAACAACGGCATTTCATGAGATTGCAAGATAGGGTCGCAGGACTTCTTTATCCAAGCCTTTTCGGGTGACGGCTGAAGGTACGAGTCCGAACAGGAAAGCAAGAAATAGCCAAAAGCCACTCGCGCGGGGGAAGCTGGGCGGAAGGAGACTCCTTCTCTTAGGTCAATCGCAAGGTCTGAGCCCGGGAGCTACCTATCTTAAGGAAGAATCTCCGCAGCTAGCCTGATTGAGGGGGCGATCACATTCGTAGATTCCCCCGCCCTTTCTTCAGGAAATCGAGTCAGGGACGAAAGAAGGAGTTCAGCCACTTCCTTCGCTATTGATGGGACATCTAGGTCAGCCGCATCTGCAGTTGAAGCAGTGGAAGGACGGTCCGATTGAAGCCACGGAATGGGGTCACATTCCATTAGGGCAACCAAGCCAGAAAGTTTCACGAGCTCGCTTCATCGCTTCTTTCTTTTCTTTCGGTTGTGCATGAGCGGTCCGGGCGGGATGCTTGCTTCATTGAATACAGGTTCACCAGGTGAGACCACTGTAGGGCAAAATCTTATGACCATAAAAGCGGGACTCTTCATATGATATAGCTTTCTGTATGATCTCCTGTGTTCTCTTATCTTATCCCCTCTCACTATTGATGTATGTGAAGTTCCTCGTCATTCTATTCGTTTTTCCTTCCCTTTTTTCAACTGTGTGGGATGCGGAGTCTTCCCCTTTTACTGATAGTTCTACTGTTCAGGTCAGGCTACTCCATCAACTAAATCAATTGCTTAAGGTCGTGCTCTCTCTCGCCTTAGCCTTCCTCAGCCGATTCTCATTTTCTGCTAGTAGGCTGCCTGAAAAAGGTGAGATTTGCTGCCACTATCTGAAGTGCTGTGCAGCCTGATCTTGCCATTCCGCTTCTGTTGAATGGAAGAGGGATTCTGGTTCATAAGGTGAGGGCTAATCTAATACAGAAGCTACGGGTATTCTTTCCTTTCGTTGGAAAAGCCCAGTTATTGGAGAATATCGAGTGGCTTTTCGTCTGACTGTACCGACTCGGACACCCATTACGACATGGCTTGCTTTGTTGTGTTTTTAAAGACAGCTGCTTCCAGCTCCTCGGCGAGCTCACTTGGATCAAATCCACGTAAGGTAAAACGTAGAGGGTTCCCCTTCCTATATAGTGGGTTGTCCGAAGAGAGAATCGGTAATTGCAATATGAAAAGCTAAAGAAAAGGAAATTCACAGCTTGTAGTTGTGAGCCGCTGCTGGATTGAGGAAAGACTAAACCCATTTCACCCAGGAAGGATTGATTGCGAAACCCACCAATAATGAATTTGAATTGCAGGATGGATCATAGGATCAGGTGTGATCTCTCGTGTCTCCACCATAATGCCCAGGTTGGAACATGAAATGATATTGATTGGCAAAAAAAGAAGGGAACGAAGTAACTCGACCCCGAAGGGGGGAGGGATTCCAGCTAGACTGAAGAAGCCTCGGTGGGGCTGCGCATTTTTACTGTCTAAGGGCTCAAGTTAGGTTGGCAATCTGAAGCTACGACGGTAGGGGCATCTCACTCAGGCAAGTCGTGCGTACTAGGTCACTAAAGTAGGGGCAACCCTTCTAACATAACAATAGAAGTTCCCCGCCCGGAGAAGCGAGATCTACTGTGGTAGGATTTTGTTCTAGAGTTTCCACTAGTTATCCGGGTAAAATGGACAGAAATTCATATTCGATGCCTTGACTTGAGTTTCGGATTCATTCGAACCAAAATGAACTACCCCATTACAATAGGGTGACGGGCAGCCAATCAGATTGACTTTGTGCCGTTACGTATTTGCCTTGGCGTATATCAATCTGATACGGCTCGGTGTGGACGGCAGGCAGTCCTATAAGTATAAGTCTTGGTTTAGTCCAGTAAGATCATACTTTTCTTGGTGTCGTCCAGGTTTTAGTCCTGTAAGATATATAGGATACTTTTCTCTCATATTCATACCGTTCTGTTGGACCCGAGCCAAGTAGTTCGGCTAAACCGGAAAGAAAGAGTTAGATCCTCTTTGAGATGAAATACGGCAATGTCCTAATCAAACCAGGCGCAAGGTCAATGATTTAGCTCAAGGCTAAAGGCTATTATTCCTTCTTCTTGATAGCATTGGTCTCGGAAGGCCCTCGCTCTAAAGGGGCAGCTTGATGGCAGCTATTCTGCTCTGTCTGAGAGAATTGGAATGGAATTGGTGTGGTTCGCTAGCTCTTTCTTTTGAGACGAATTCATTCCGAAGAGCGGTCGTGATAGGGAAAGGCCTTGCCTTATTTCCAGGAAAGAGAAAATGGGCCAAATCGCCTGCTAGAGAAGAAGCTCTTAGGGACGACTAGATGAGATGCCGGTGCCATTCAACTAGCTGCCAGAACGAGTTCAAGAGATGAGGATCCAGGTAGTGAAGTCACCCTCGGGGGAAGCATCATTCCATTCACTTGTTCAACTGCTAAGAAGAAACGCTTTTCTCTTGCTTGAATGTGGCACAAAAAGAAGAAGAGGCGAAGGAACCCGCGGAGAAGCTTCATGGCCTGAAGCCGGGCTAGGGGTAGAAGGGAATCAAGGAAAAGACAGACTTCGTCTTCTCAGGATCTATCTTGACTCCGGATGAGCCGATGATGTGCCCCAAGTATACCAGCTCAGCTCCCTCATCCCTTTTTGCTCAGTTGGTTGGTTGTTCTTCTCCGTATGGGCTTTCCGCTGGTGCTCATGCAGAGCTTCTAGAACAGTCTCTACGTGTTTCAGATGCTCCTCCCAGGTCTTGCTATAAACCAGATGTCGTCGTCGTAGACCGTGACAAATTCATCCAATCTAAATAAGGCCTAAGAACATCGTTCATCAGCCGCATAAAGGTTGTAGGTGCCGTAATAGGGCCGAATGGCATGACGATCCATTCAGCTAAACGCCCTTGTCTTTAACGCGGTCTTCCAACGCCTTCCACCACTTGCACTTGGTGGTATCCCGACTTCAAGTCTATCTTGGTGAAGGATAGGGCTCCCTCAACTAGTCAAATGGGAATCAGACATCTATCCTTTTCCAAGGATAGGGATTCTTTACTGTGATCTTGTTAAGGGCGTGATAATCCTAATCCACGCACATGCGCCACGAGCCTTCTTCGGCACCAAGACCCTTTAGAGAGAGGGGCTGTTTTCGCTCCACACGTTGAAGAATGCTGCTTGATTGAACGAACATTGGTTGACCCTTTCTTTGAACCTTGTCAATGATCTAACTTAAAGATATGAACTGAGTGCCATTTGATGAGT